GGGTCTTTCTGTATTTTCAGACGAAGAAGAAGGAAGAATAGATTCCGAAAAAGGAACAAAATTTTTAAAATATTTTAAAAATAGAATTGTAACTGATACTAATGGTCAAAAAATTAGCAAAAAATCAATTAGAATAAAAGAAATCAGTAAAAAAGTGTCTCGATGGTTATACAAATTAACCACCGAGTTGGAACAAGAATCAGGAGAAGATGAAGAAAACGGACCATTAGATCATGAAATTCGCTCAAGAAAAGCCAAACGTGTAGTAATTTTTACTGATAACAAGGAACATGCTGAGGATACTGATCCTCCTGATCAAGCAGACGAAGTGGCTTTGATACGCTATTCACAACAATCAGATTTTCGGCGAGGCATAATCAAAGGTTCTATACGTGCTCAAAGGCGTAAAATAGTTATTTGGGAACTGTTTCAAGCAAATGTGCATTCCCCTCTTTTTTTGGACAGAATAAAAAAACCCCTTTCTTTTTCTTTTGATATCTCTGGACCAATTAAAGGAATTTTTAAGAATTGGGTAGGGAAAGGGTCAGCATTCAAAATTGTAGAGTATACAGACGAGCAAACAAAAAAAGAAGAAAAAAAAGAGAAGGACAAAAAAGAAGAGAACAAAAGAAAGGAGAGCGGGCGAATAGAGATAGCGGAGGCCTGGGATAGCATTCCATTTGCGCAAGTAATAAGAGGTTCCATGTTAATAACTCAATCTATTTTTAGAAAATCTATTCTATTACCTTCATTGATAATAGCGAAAAATATTGGACGTATGTTACTATTGCAACTTCCTGAATGGCATGAGGATTTACAGGAATGGAATAGGGAGATGCATATTAAATGTACCTATAATGGTGTTCAATTATCCGAAACAGAATTTCCGCAAAATTGGTTGACAGACGGTATTCAGATAAAAATCTTATTTCCTTTCTGTCTGAAACCTTGGCACAGATCTAAACTGCGATTCTCTCATAAAGATCTAATAATGAAAAAGAAAAAAGAAAAAAATGATTTTTGTTTTTTAACAGTTTGGGGAATGGAAACCGAACTTCCTTTTGGTTCTCCCCGAAAACGACCCTCCTTCTTTGAACCCATTTTTAAGGAACTCGAAAAAAAAATTGAAAAATTTAAAAATAAATATTTTCTACTTCTAAAAATTTTCAAAGGAAAAATAAAATTACTTCGAAAAGTTTCAAAAGAAACAAAAAAATGGGTTATCAAAAGTGTCATTTTTTTAAAAAAAATAAAAAAAGAACTCTTAAAAATAAATCCAATTCTCTTATTTCGATCAAAAGAAGTAGAAGTATATGAATCGAGTGAAACTAAAAAAGAAACAGGTCCCATAATCAGCAATCAGATGATTCACGAATCATTTAGTCAAATTGCATCTCCATGTTGGACAAATTCTTTATTGACAGAAAAAAAAATGAAGGATCTGACTGCTAGAACAAATAGAATTAGAAATCAAATAGAAAGAATTACAAAAGAGAAAAATAAAGTAACTCCAGAAATAAATATTAGTCTTAACAAAACAAGTTATAATGCTAAAAGATTAGAAAAATGGCAAATATTAAAAAGAAGAAATGCTCGATTAATCTGTAAATTACCCCTTTTTATAAAATTATTCATTGAAAGAATATACACAAATATATTTTTATCTATCATTAATATTCCCAGAATGAAGAAAAAATTATTTCTTGAATCAACAAAAAAAATTATGAATAAATCCATTTACAATAATGAAAGAAATCAAGAAATAATTAATAAAAAAAATAAAAATCCAATTGAGTTTATTTCGACTATAAAAAAGCCACTTTCTAATATTAGTAAGACAAATTCACATATTTTTTATGACTTATCCTACTTGTCACAAGCATATGTATTTTACAAATTATCACAAACCCAAGTTATTAACTTGTATAAATTAAAATCTGTTCTTCAATATCAAGGAATCCCTTTTTTTCTTAAGCCTGAAATAAAGGATTCTTTTGAAACACAAGGAATAGTTCATTCTAAATTAAGGGATAACAGACTTCCAAGTTCTAAAATGAATCAATGGAAAAACTGGTTAAGAGGGCATTATCAATACGATTTATCTCGGATCAGATGGTCTAGATTAATACCACAACAATGGCGAAATAGAGTTCATCAACGTCGTATGGTTAAAAGGAAAAATTTAAGCAAATGGAATTCATATGAAAAAGACCAATTAATTGACTACAAAAAACAAAATATTTTGGAAGTCTATTCATTATTGAATCAAAAAGATAATTTTCAAAAATACTATAAATATGATCTTTTATCATATAAATCTTTCAATTATGAAAATAAAAAGGACTCGTTTATTTCTAGATCGCCGTTTCAAGGAAATAAGAACCAAGAGATTTCTTATAATTACAACACATATAAAGACACTTTTTTTGATATGCTGAGGAGTATCCCTATCAATAATTATCTAGGAAAAGGCGATATTCTATATATGGAAAAAACTCCCGATAGAAAATATTTGGATTGGAAAATTCTCAATTTTGATCTTAGACAAAAAGTCGATATTGAGGACTGGATCACGATCGATGCCAATAGTAATCAAAAGACTCAGATTGTTACTAATAATTATCAAATAATTGATAAAAAAAATATTTTTTATCTTATGATTCCAGAAATGAATTCACCAAACTCCCCCAAAGTATTTTTGGATTGGATGGGGATGAATGAAAAAATACTAAAGCGTCCCATATCGAATCTGCAACTTTGGTTCTTCCCAGAATTTTTGTTACTTTATAATGCATATAAAACGAAACCTTGGTTTATACCAAACAAATTACTTCTTTTAAATTTGAATAGTAATGAAAATAGTAATGAAAATCAAAATAAAAAGCAAAAAGAAAGTTTTTTGATACCATCGAATAAAAAAATAAAGAATCGAAATCAAGAAGAAAAAAAAACCACAAGCCAAGGGGATCTTGGATCCGTTCTTTCAAACCAACAAAAATATATTGAAGAAGATTATGCAAGATCGGACATGAAAAAAGATAAAAAGAAAAAACAATACAAAAGCAACATGGAAGCAGAACTAGATTTGTTTCTGAACCGTTATTTGCTTTTTCAATTGAGATGGGACGATACTTTGAATCAAAGAATGATCAATAATATTAAGGTATATTGCCTCCTGCTTAGACTAATAGATCCAAGAAAAATTTCTATATCCTCGATTCAAAGGGGAGAAATGAGTTTGGATATAATGCTGATTCAGAAGAATTTAACTCTTCCAGAATTGATGAAAAGGGGAATATTGATTATCGAACCCATTCGTCTGTCTGTAAAAAACGACGGACAATTTATTATGTATCAAACCATAGATATTTCGTTGGTTCATAAGAGTAAGCACCAAACTAATCAAAGATACCGAGAACAAAGATATGTTGCTAAGAATAATTTTGATGAATCGATTCCACCACATGAAAGAATAACAGGAAATAGAGACAAAAATCATTTGGATTTGCTTGTTCCTGAAAATATTTTATCGTTTAGACGTCGTAGAAAATTCAGAATTCTAATTTGTTTCAATTCAAAAAATAGGAATGATGTAGATAAAAATCCTGTATTTTGCAACGAGAAGAATAGCAGCCAAGTTCTAGATGACAGTAATCACCTTGATAGAGAGAAAAATCAATTAATGAAATTTAAGTTCTTTCTTTGGCCTAATTATCGATTAGAAGATTTAGCTTGTATGAATCGCTATTGGTTTGATACCAATAATGGCAGTCGTTTCAGTATGTTAAGGATACATTTGTATCCACGATTGAAAATTCGTTGATAGTACATTTTCCTATATATCCTCTACTATATAGGATATATGAAAGCAAACAAATATACACATCACACGTCCTGTCTTACATTTCATTCGAATATCCAATACTAAATGAATAATGTATCAATTCGATCAAGAAATGAATCAACAGAACCTTCTTCATTTTAGGTCTAAATTCTTCGCTTTTGTGAATACGAAAATGTGCCAATCCTTTTCTATCCCTATCTAAATCCAATTTTCAATTGGATTGATTCATTTGAATTGAAAAAATTAGGAATTCATAAAGAAATTTGGATTAAATTATTGTATATACCACATTCAAATGAATGACATTATTATTACTGATCGGTAAAATCCATATCTGTAAAAAGGGAGAGGGGAAATTTTTTTATGGTAAGAAATTCATTCATTTCGGTTATTTCTCAAAAAGAAAACGAAGAAAACAGAGGGTCTGTTGAATTTCAAGTATTCAGTTTCACCACTAAGATAAGGAGACTTACTTCACATTTGGAATTGCACAAAAAAGACTATTCATCTCAGAGAGGTTTGCGGAAAATTTTGGGAAAACGTCAACGACTACTGGCTTATTTGTCAAAAAAAAATAGAGTACGTTATAAAGAATTAATTGGTCAGTTGGATATTCGAGAGACAAAAACTCGTTAATTTGAAGAGTGATATCATTTGAACTTATTCGTTTCAATTTTGATGAACTTCTTTTTACTTTCAGCAATTCATGGAAGAATGACTCGGTAAAAAACTTATGATTGCACCAACTACAAGAAAAGACCTCATGATAGTCAATATGGGTCCTCACCACCCATCAATGCATGGTGTTCTTCGACTTATCGTTACTCTCGACGGTGAAGATGTTATTGACTGTGAACCAATATTGGGTTATTTACACAGAGGAATGGAGAAAATTGCGGAAAACCGAACAATTATACAATATTTGCCTTATGTAACACGTTGGGATTATTTAGCTACTATGTTCACAGAAGCAATAACCGTAAATGGACCCGAACAACTAGGCAATATTCAAGTACCTAAAAGGGCTAGCTATATCAGAGCCATTATGTTGGAGTTAAGTCGTATAGCTTCCCATTTGTTATGGCTTGGCCCTTTTATGGCAGATATTGGGGCACAGACCCCTTTCTTCTATATTTTTCGAGAACGAGAATTGATATATGACCTATTCGAAGCTGCCACCGGTATGCGAATGATGCATAATTATTTTCGTATCGGAGGAATAGCTGCTGATCTACCTCATGGATGGATAGATAAATGTTTGGATTTTTGCGATTATTTTTTAACAGGGGTTGCTGAATATCAAAAGCTTATTACACGGAATCCTATTTTTTTAGAACGAGTTGAGGGCGTAGGCATTATTGGAGGAGAAGAAGCACTAAATTGGGGTTTATCAGGACCAATGCTACGAGCTTCCGGAATACAATGGGACCTTCGTAAAGTGGATCATTATGAGTGTTACGACGAATTTGATTGGGAGGTTCAATGGCAAAAAGAAGGGGATTCATTAGCTCGTTATTTAGTACGAATCAGTGAAATGACAGAATCCATAAAAATTATCCAACAGGCTCTGGAAGGAATTCCAGGGGGGCCCTTTGAGAATTTAGAATTCCGACGTTTTGATAGAATAAAAGATACTGAATGGAATGATTTTGAATATCGATTTATTAGTAAAAAACCTTCTCCAACTTTTGAATTGTCCAAACAAGAACTTTATGTAAGAGTCGAAGCACCAAAAGGAGAATTGGGGATTTTTCTGATAGGAGATCAGAGTGTTTTTCCTTGGAGATGGAAAATTCGCCCACCGGGTTTTATCAACTTGCAAATTCTTCCTCAGTTAGTTAAAAGAATGAAATTGGCTGATATTATGACGATACTAGGTAGTATAGATATCATTATGGGAGAAGTTGATCGTTGAAATGATAATTGATAATACAACAGAACTACAAGCTATCCATTCTTTTTCCAGATTGGAATTCTTAAAAGAAATCTATGGGATCATATGGTTGCTTGTCCCTATTTTGACTCTTGTATTAGGAATCACACTAGGCGTACTAGTAATTGTTTGGTTAGAAAGAGAAATATCTGCAGGGATACAACAACGTATTGGACCTGAATACGCCGGCCCCTTGGGAATTCTGCAAGCTTTAGCAGATGGCACAAAACTACTTTTCAAAGAGAATCTTTTTCCATCTAGAGGGGATACTCGTTTATTCAGTATCGGACCATCCATAGCAGTCATATCCATTTTACTAAGTTATTCAGTAATTCCTTTTGGTTATCGCCTTATTCTAGCCGATCTTAGTATTGGTGTTTTTTTATGGATCGCTGTTTCAAGTCTTGCTCCCGTTGGACTTCTTATGTCGGGATATGGATCAAATAATAAATATTCCTTTTTAGGTGGTTTAAGAGCTGCTGCTCAATCAATTAGTTATGAAATACCATTAACTCTATGTGTATTATCAATCTCTCTACGTGTGATTCGGTGAGACATAAAATTTCCCCTATTTCTTTTCTTTCTAGTAAGAAAGTTAAATGAGTTGAATATATAATATATTTTTTCTTTTTTTATTCATCATTCGGGTTGATGAACTAAACCAGATAGTTATATGAGTGAAATAAAACGGCTTTTTAATTTGCAGTTAAAGGGATTGAATCTCATTTCCTATGTACAAGAATGAAATGAAAGTAAATATAAGCAGTCGAGACTGTTTACCCCAAGATTGGTTGATTAGTCATCATGGCTTGAAGCGGGTTCAAAAGATCAACTGTATGGAGTTTTTACTATCTATTAACATAGATGTATTACCATAATGAAAGGTTAAGTGGATGGTTAGGAAGACCAAGATACACAAAGGATTAGTAATGGAGATTCTGTAAATTATCCAACAGGATATTTCTGTACCTAAAAGGAATTCAAATTGGGGCTTTAAGTTGGTAGAAACGATTAAGAAGTACTCCCCACGATTTCGATCCAGAGTATGTTCCTATCCACTGATTAAGTAAATAACTATCAAGAACGAAGCAATCTTTTACTTTGGTAATGTCCCCCTTTTCTGAGAAAGGAGAATAGGAACGAAAAAAACTCGAAAGAATAGAATTGCAAAAAAGAGATCTTTTTTTATTCTTTCTTTCCTATATACCTATTTTATTTAGAGAGATAGAATTCTTGTCATAATGCATGAACTAATGCAATGTCTAATTCTTTTTCGTAATGGAAAATGATAGGTTGAAATAGCTATGTGATATTCCTCCAAAAAAAGTCTTTTTTTATTCAAGAATAAAGTTATTAATCAACAAAGAAAAATGAAAATTCTTAAAAGATGAGATCAATTCAGAAGCACTTTTTTTTATTAGAAATATATATTTCTAATAAATAGCAGACAGAATTCCATTGGTCTAATTCAAGGCCTTAGGATAAGAGTTTGAATCTCTATCTATCCTATAAACATATCAAGATAAATAATGTCGAAAGGTACTTAGATTTATTTGTGACCTCTGAGGAGCCGTATGAGGTGAAAATCTCATGTACGGTTCTGTAATAGCGATGGGAACAGTGATGTTATCATCGACTATGATTATCTAACAGTTCAAGTACAGTTGATATAGTTGAAGCGCAATCAAAATATGGTTTTTGGGGGTGGAATTTGTGGCGTCAA